TGGAAAATCCCTTTTCTTGTGTCGAATAGAAGATTAGGAAGACTAGTAATCCCTCCTAAAAGTATTTGTTCCTTTCATTTTTCCCATCCTTCCCTTGTATTCTCTTCCTTTATATTTGTATGCCTATAGTCTATTACTAGGAATGGGATACACGTAATGAATTCCAGACATCCCACAAACAAAACAAAAACAGTATAAACAAAAAGGTTTACAGAATTTTTTGATCATACATAAGTATCGATCGACAATAATTTGTTGCTTTTTACCAACTTGATGTTAAGGAATTTCTGGACCTAGAAATTCATTTCATACAATTGAACCTTTTCAAACTGTTTCTTTTTAAGAACCAAAAAAACTTGTGCCAAAATAACAGATGCCAAGAAGAACAAAAGGCCTTGGACACGTAATGGATCTTGAAGCACTATTTCTGCATCTCCCTGACCAAACCCTCCTACATTGGGATTGCTTGTTAATGGTTGATCAAGCTTGATGGATTCACCCTCTGAAACAAGAAGTTCTGGTCCTGGAGGTATAATATCAACCACTTGATATCCATCCGATGCATCAACTATGGTTATTTCATATCCTCCTTTTTCTTTACGTACTATTCTGCTTACTATACCTGCTGATGTAGCATTATAGACTGTATTGTTACTCTTGCTTCCATCAGGATAAATCTGACCCCTTCCTCTGTTCCCACCTACATATATGGGATATTTTAAGAAGTGAACGTCTTTCCTCGTAGCAGGGTCGGGGGAAAGAATGGGAAAGGCGATTTCACTATATTTCTGACCGGGAACAGGACCTATCACAAGAATATTTCTTTTATTGGGACGATAACTCTGAAAAGACAGATTTCCCATCTTTTCTCTCACCTCGGGAGAAATACGATCGGGGGGGGCTAATTCGAATCCCTCGGGTAAAATAAGAACAGCCCCTACATTCAAAGCCCCCTTTTTACCATTAGCAAGAACTTGTTTCAGTTGCATATCATAAGGGATTCGAACAACTGCTTCAAATACAGTATCAGGAAGCACGGCTTGCGGAACTTCAATATCCACGGGCTTATTAGCTAAATGGCAATTGGCACATACAATTCGTCCAGTTGCTTCTCGTGGGTTTTCATAACCCTGCTGCGCATAAATGGGATATGCATTTGAAATAGATGCCCGAGTTATTACATATATCATGATCGATATAGAAATCGATTGAGTTATCTGTTCCTTTACCCAAGAAAAAGTATTTCTATTTTGCATGTCCAATCATTGATCCCGGAATTTCTACAATAAATTAGATAGGTAGCTAGTATAGTTCCCTATACACGAGTCTGTCATTGTACTGGGATAATTGTACTGGAATATAGGACGAATACCTTGAAGAACTAGAAGTATAAAGAATTAAGTAAGATTTAAAATGTTTTCTTTATATACGAAGAAAGATTCTGATTTGATTGATATCAGGAGATCAAATGAGTTCTTCATTCATTCATTGAATGATAAATGACTACAAGTGAAGGAGATACACGATTTAAATAATAGAAGATCCAATATTTCACAATTGTATCTAGAATAACTGGAAAAGTGGAAACAAGACTAGATATAATTTGATCGTTATGAACCAATCCAAAATCGTTGTAGACCGAACCAATCATTAGTTCCCAACCATGGGTCGAATGAAATCCGATCCATAAATCAGTAACTAAAAGAATCAAAAAAGCTTTTATTGTGTCACTTAAGTTATAGAGGAATTCCTGAATCCAAGAATTAAGAATGACAAGTTCTTCATTACCCAGAATAAAATAACCACTTAGAATAGCGAAACAAATTATATTTGTCGAGAAATCCAAAATGATATGGAGATGATATTCATTGTGTGTTTTGACCAATTGTATCGTTTCCTTGTGTATTCCTGTACGAAGTTTTTGTATATGCGTCTCCGGGTACTCCTTTATCATTTCATCCAAGAGGAATAGTTCTTCCAATTCTATGAATCTTTCTAGAACGTTTTTCTCTTGAATATCATTCAAAAAAGTTTCGGATTTCCCGGTATTCCACCAATTAGTAACCCAAGGTTCCAGACATTTATTAAATGAGAGAGAGACCCACCAGGGCAAAAATATTATGGATGAAATATATGGGAGGGAGACCCAGGCTTTCTTTTTTTTTTTCATTTTTATCCTAAAAGGACCCTTATTCTATTTCTATATTCCTTTCCTTATAGATCCGAGATCTAAATTATTAGACAAAAATAGGAAATAGATCCATGGGTTCAATACCTTTTTATAGAACTCGTACTTCAGAGAAATATCAGATAGAGTCGACGGTTGTATTAAAAAGGAAATTAGCAAGTTTTTTTTTTCAATTTTTTCTTCAGTTCATTTCAAAATACTTCAATTGGTACCCGCAAGAAATAGGCCAATTCGGCAGCTTTTTGTTCAATTTCTCGTGGAGTAAAATACTCATCAGTACGAGTCAAGGGAATGGCTCCTTGGCCTCTGATTTCCATATAAAGGACACGACGAGGATAAAGACCCTCTTTAACCTCCATTTTGATGGATTGGATATCTCTCATAAGTAAGCGAAGGAAGATGCGACGATTTATTCCAGGAAATCCCCAACGAAAAATACACACTATTCCTTCTTTTCTATCGAATCGGTCATAACCACTACCTACATTCCATGAAATTGTGCACCACAAATAGGAGCTAATGAATAGACCTGCGATCCCATAGAAAGACATCACTATCCCTTGTGGAAAAAAAAGAATTTGCTGAGATGGAAATACGGATATCAGATTCCTACCAAGATAACTGGAAGTTCCAACCACTAAGAATCCTAGTGAACCTAAAAAAAGGATACAGGCCCAGAAAAAATTACCTGTTTTTCGAGACCCCATTATAAGTTCTATCCATATATGTTCTGATCGCCAATTCATACTCTACTAGATCCAGTTGCATTCGATTGGAATTGAGAGAATAACCCAAATGAATTTTACTTTCTTGATCCCGAAGTAACTTTCATTAACTAGCACTATTCTGATGTAAACCGTTAGAAGTAATTTGTTAGATACATTGACTTTCCATTTAAATAAAATATTCGCCGATCCATTTTTAATTTAACCAGCTATACCTGCATATACATGCATTTATGCGGATATCATGTATCCGCATGCATAACAGTTCTTTCATTTGTGTTCGTAAAGAGTCACATATCGTACCATATTACACTAAATAAATATCTGTATTATGATCCAGTGTTGAAATAAATTGATGAGATTTGGTCCCATCGGATCTAGACAATCTTATTTTTTTGGACATGAAGAGATAAAGAAGCCATTGCAATTGCCGGAAATACTAGGCCCACTAAAGGCACAAAAATAGAGGGTAAGTTGAGATCTGTCATAGAATGGGTGCCTCGATTTAATATTTCTATCTATTAGAAAGAGAAAGATATCTTATGATATGATAAGTATATCTATCCTAAGTATATCTATCCTAAGTATATATCATAAACTGTATTATATTTATAATATAATTTAATTATAATATTATTATTATATATAATATATTTATTAATATTTATAAGTAGTTAATATAATAAGTAGTTAATAAGTGCAAGGAATGTAGAACTAAATAAAATAAGTGTACCTATTCATCTTTCTACACGAATATGTATGATAATTCGCTTTATTAATATATTTTAATATTCTTCTCCCATCCTTATTTCTTTCTATCTTTCTAATCTAATAAGGAGTTTATAAAGATTTTATTAGGAGTTTGCGACTCTAACTAATTCAATCCATCCAACAAATGGGGATTCATAGTAAAATAAAAAACGGGGGTTATCGATAGATATAGAAATAACTTCTATTCTCTATTTTATATTTATTTCTTTTTATTTTGATTTCGATATTTTTTTTTATTGTCTATATTAATACGTAAGAAGGCCAGATAATTTTTTTTTATTTTCCCTAATTCCTCGGAGGGAAAAATTCACTTTTTTATCCTGTTGATAGAAGGTTCGTGATTACTAATCATGAATAGAGGTAGGATAAAAAAATAGATCTGGAGGAAAAAAAAAGTAATTACCCGAAACTTCTAACTCTTATTACATTACAAGTAGAACTTATGTCATCAAAGAAAACACCATTCTTTTTAGTTTTTTTTTTTAATTACGATGAACTAAATACTTGTTCGCTACAAATAACTGAATTTAGTGCTATACTTTATTAATTTTTTGAATTTTGATTCAAGGGAAAGAAACCGTGGAGCTGAAATAACTCACTCAGAGCACCTTTTAAAAGATTACGTGGTACAATTGGGTCAAATAAGCCTTTATGGAATAAATACTCAGCCGCTTGTGAACCATCGGGTACTGCCTTATTCAATGTTTGTTCAATTACTCTTTTACCCGCAAATGCAACGTAGGCATTAGGTTCAGAAACAATGACATCTCCCAACATACCAAAACTGGCTGTTACTCCACCGGTTGTAGGAGATGTAAGGATTGATACATAGAATAATTTTTTATTTGATTGATAATTATATGAAGCGGAAGATATTTTAGCCATTTGCATCAAACTCAAACTTCCTTCTTGCATGCGCGCTCCTCCAGAAGCACACACAATAATGACAGGTAAAGATCGATTAGTAGCATACTCGATCAAACGGGTGATTTTCTCGCCTACTACGGATCCCATACTACCTCCCATGAACTTAAAATCCATAACTCCAATTGCTATGGGAATACTATTTAATTGACCTATGCCTGTTTGAACAGCTTCAGTTAAACCTGTCTTTCTTTGATAAGAATCGATACGATCTCTATAGGGTTCCCCCTCTGAATGAAATTCAATGGGGTCCATAGAGACCATATCTTCATCCATAGGATCCCAAGTCCCCGGATCAATCGAAAGTTCGATTCTATCTGAACTGCTCATTTTCAAATGATATCTACACTGTTCACAAATATTCATTTTTGACCTAAAAAATTTTTTATAAT